ATGATAAAATGACTATATACTGCTAATCACAAAAAAATTGGCACCATATACATACTTTTCGGCCTATGAAGAGGTATAATGGGCCTATCTTTATCTATAATCATTCGAATTTCGCTCTTTTCTCCTTGAAGCTTTGATACTTCTCTTCTCAGAGAATATTATAACACTGTGGTATCTGCGCATGCAGTTGCAATAATTTTTTTTATAGTTATACCTATTTTTATAGGTGGATTTGGGAATTGACTACTCCCAATTATGGTTGGCGCCCAAGATATATCTTTTCCTCGATTAAATAACCTAGGGTTCTGGTTGCTTCCACCAGCGATATTATTATTTTTATGCTCTATACTTACTAGTACTGGTGCTGGCACTGGATGGACCCTCTATCCTCCCCTTTCTGCCTGATTCGGCCATCCAAATCATAGGGTAGATTTTATAATTTTTGCATTACACCTGGCAGGCATTTCATCTATTGCAGGAAGTATTAACTTTATTTCTACTTGTTTCTTAGGTAAAAGAATCGTTTTCTCTCTGGACCGATTACCTATGTTCGCATGAAGAGTAGTTATTACTTCATTTTTACTAATTGCGTCCCTCCCTGTACTTGCTGGCGGAATCACCATATTATTAACTGACCGAAATTTTGGGTCTACATTCTTCGAAGTATCCGGTGGGGGTGACCCTATTTTATTTCAACATATATTTTGATTTTTTGGTCACCCTGAAGTGTATATCTTAGTCTTACCTGCGTTCGGCGCAATTTCCGAGTCAATTTTATACATAGCAGGTAAATTCAAAGTATTCGGCCCAATTGGAATAATCTACGCAATAATAAGAATCGGAATCCTTGGTTGCTTCGTATGGGGGCACCACATATACACAATTGGAATAGACATTGATACTCGAGCCTACTTCACTGCTGCAACCATAATTATCGGAGTACCAACAGGAGTCAAAATCTTCAGTTGACTAGCCACATTATACGGAAGCGCCAGACCTTTTAGTCCGCTGATACTTTGAGTGTCTGGATTTTTGGTTTTATTCACTATAGGAGGACTAACTGGAGTTTCATTAGCAAACGCTTCACTAGATCTTTTAGTTCACGATACCTACTACGTAGTGGGACACCTTCACTTCGTCCTCAGAATGGGTGTTGTATTTGCGATAATAGCCGCATTCACTCTATGACTACCTTGGCTACTAGGAATTAGCATGAATACCATACTACAAAAAGTCCAATTTATACTTATATTTCTAGGTGCAAATCTTACTTTCATACCCCAACACTTTTTAGGCTTAAATGGCATACCTCGACGATATGTAGACTATGCTGATTGCTATAGAGGCATACATCATATTTCTTCTTTCGGAAGAATTCTTTCATTAGCTTCAACCATTCTCTTCATTATCATCCTATGGGAAAGAACATCATCACATCGTTTTAACTCTTCAAATTCTGCTACATTATGCTCTCCCGAAATAATTTTAAACTATCCTATATCTGAACACACTTTCCACAACACCAACTTATTAACCATTAACTAATCTGCCCCTAATCAATGACAAAATGGAACCCTTTTTATCTCCAAGATAGAGTAAGACCCACAATAGACTCTCTCATGCTATTATCTGATTGGGTAATAACTATAATAATAATAATTCTTATTGCTGTAACTTGATTTTATTTCGGCTTAAATCTATCTTCGAGTATTACAAATAAAATCATCGACCATAAATCCATAGAGTTCGCATGAACAAGAACACCTATAATCATTTTATGCGCTATAGCTTCTATCTCTATAAAAACCCTTTACTCTGAAGAACCCCCACTGCAAACCCCAATAATAAACCTTGTTGTCACAGGACATCAGTGATACTGAGAATATTATTACCCAGATTTTAACATCAATTTTGACAGATTTTTATCCCAATGAGAAAAATCTTACTTTCGTAATATTGAATGTGATAACCGAACAGTGTTACCATTAAAAACCCCTCTTCGCATTGCTGTAACATCAGCTGACGTCATTCACAGGTGATCAATACCTTCTCTGGGCATGAAACTTGACGCAACACCCGGTCGAATTGTTTCCGCTTCTCATCTTGCCTACCTGCCTGGTCTATCCTACGGCTTTTGCGCAGAATTATGTGGGGTCAACCACAGCTACATACCCATCACCTTAGAATACACCTCCATATTAATATTCAAACATTGATTAAATCTGATATACAACTCCCAATAAACGACTCTTATCAATATGGCAGACCATATGCAACTAACTTAAGATTAGTATAAAATCCATCCGGATTTATTGGCGGTTATTTAGTGAATATTGGCATCACGATGAAATTTCAATTCATAAAACATATAACTGCACTATTGTGAATATTTTTATGGTTTGTGCAAATTACTATTATTATTCTTTTCGTATTAATTGCTGTTGCTTTTATCACTCTACTAGAACGAGCTTATATAGGAGTTTCTCAACGCCGCCGAGGACCCAATAAAATTTCCCTATGAGGCCTCTTTCAACCCGTCTTAGACGGAACTAAACTTATGTTGAAATCGGTCATCAAGCCATATCAACTCAATTTTTTATTATTTTCTTTCATTCCTTCCATTAACCTTACGCTTCTCATCATCTTTTGATCTGCCATGCCTTACTATTTCAGATGAATTAATTTTCCCCTAAATGGAATATTCGTTATTGTTCTATTAGGAATAATAGGATTCAATATTATAATCACCGGGTGGGCTGCAAACAATAAATATGCCTTATTCGGCAGATTACGATCAATAACCCAAAGCATCTCCTACGAAATTGCTCTTTCTTTAGTCATCCTAAGAATTCTCTGTCTAAAGAATTCTTTGCACTTACATCTCTTATGAGAAGGATTCAACCCATTAAATATAGCATTTTCACTCATCCTTTTCGCCCCCGTAATCATTATAATCTTAGCAGAATGCGGACGAACTCCTTTCGACCTGTTAGAAGCTGAAAGGGAGCTAGTTAGAGGATACAACGTAGAATACAGAAGAGTAGAATTCGCTTTTCTATTCATATCCGAGTACGGAATAATTATCACCCTAAGAATCATCTTCTCTATCATCATCTCCCCTCTGGTTGCAAGGCTCATTGCATTCTCTAGTATTTCTACTATTCTTTTCGCCCGATACACATACCCTCGGGTACGATACGACTTCCTAATATCATTGATATGAAAATCACTTTTGCCAGCTACTATTCTAATTTGATTTAGAATCTTCAACATTAGGGTTACGTAATATATATATATATATATATATATATATATATATATATAATTCACTTATTCCTGGGGGTATAAGGGTTAGAGGGTTAACTTGAAAGTTAATGTAGGGGATTACTCTCTCTCAGATATATAGTCAATAAGATGAGTAGCTTAAAAGTAGGTAAAGCATAAATTTTTTAAATTTAGGATACCATTTGGTCTCAGCTTTAAAGTAATATAGGTCAAATGCTATATTGTAAAATTATCAATATATACGTGGATGATTTTACATTAATATTGTATTTGAAATTTGTATTAGGCATGTTTTGAGAAAGATTTCAAATTATTCGAGTATAAGGTAAAATGGTGATAGTGTTGATTAATACTATGACCCATATCATAAGAGTCGAGTGGTGAAAATAAATCCCAGTACTAATTATTTTTACAAAGAAAATTATACTTATAGGAATACCGAGTAAGATAGTTAATGAAGTTAATAAGTCTAGGTCGTAGTGTCAAAATTCAGTTAATTTGATCTTTATGAAGATAAAAAGCATTGTTGTAGTATACGTAATAAAGTATAAAAAAAAAGCGTATGAATCAAATATTGAGAGTCATATTCACCCAGTGTGGATGCACGAGGAGTAAAGGAAAATAACGTAGTATGAAACACTGGCTCAGAACATTAGGCTGCCCCATAGGATAGATACTAAAGCCCATCAAATAATTAGCGAAGAGCTAATAATCAGTAGTGAAATTAGTATCGGAATTAGTTTATGAAAAGTGGTAAATCATCATATGATATTTCATTGTATGTGTTTTATGACTCAAGCGATTCATCAATGAAGAGGGGGTAGCCCTATTTTGAAAGCTAGGACACAAAGCAATCATTCTTCTTGATGAGAGAAATTTAACCAAAAAAGCACCAAGGCAATCGAAGATATGGAAAATATAAAATATATCTTAAATACTATCTCATAGGTGAAATTTTCGGGCAAGGAAAGCATAAGTATTAATCAAGACCTAATTTCTAACATTGTCCACATAGAAAGCCAATTGTTTATTGATGATCTTATGATAATTAATACGACATAGGACAAATATCAGGGTAGTAATATTAGTAATAACATAAGAGTATTTTTGAGGTATGGGCCCAATAGCTTATTTAGCTTATATTACTTGGTAATTTCCTGAAATATTAACTTCTTCAGAGTTACGCTTTAAGATTAAGCTAAAGGAAAATATTAAGAATTATTGTTACTAATAACACTGTAAAGGATGCTAGAATTAATGGGAAATACCTAATATTGTTATATGACATTAAAGTTATGTTTATTGATAGTGTTATAGATTTTATTTTATTAGTTATAGATAATTTAAAAGTTGTTAGATTGTTTATAATTGTATATATAAAATCAATATTGTTGAAACTTAAAGAGCTATTAAATATCAGGTAAAAGATTGTGATTGTTAAGGGGATTATGAGTATTGTTCTTTTATTGCTTATTCAAGTATTATTTAAGGGAAGGGAATAATTATAGGTGAAAATTCAACCATTAATTAGTGCAATAGGGTATGCAATCCTCCTAGAAAGTATTCTAGGGTGAAAACTTTTGCTGTAAATCATTATTCTATTAGATGATTTTAAGAATAAATACACTAAACGAGTAGAATACGCAAAAGAGAAGAAAATTATGAGATTAACTACGGTAAGAAGAGTTTCACTTTTTATAGAAAATAAAAGACTATATTCTTTAGAGTAATATGCAGATGTAAAAGTAATACCACATATAATGATTAAACAAATAATGCTTGAAGCAATAATTATTAACAAAGAATTATTAGACTGTAAAATTCGGGTATCTTGATTTCCGAATATAAATAGAATAAAATTTCCAACATTGATAAATAAGAGTGCTTTTACCATTGCATGATTAATGATATGCATGATTATTAATTCCTTTAAGTTCGTAGATAATATGAATATAACCAAGGCAATCTGGGATATCGTAGAGTATGCAAGAACTTTTTTCAGATCTTTCTCTAAAGTTGCTATCATACTAGCATAAAAGCTAGTTAGAAAGCCTAAGAGAGATAAAAGAAATATTGCATAAATAAAATAGTAAGAATTTAATTTAATACAGAGAATTGTTCCAGCTACTACTAATGTAGAAGAATGAACAAGAGAACTGACTGGAGTAGGTGCAGCTATTGCAATTGGCAGTCATCTGTTTAAAGGTATTTGTGCTCTTTTTGCAATTATCGCTACTAAAATTAGTAAAATTAACAAAGGTGTAAAGCTGAAGTTTTCAAATGTTCATAGTAAAATTTGAGTAAATTTCAAAAAACTAACTAATAAGCAAAAATCACCAATTCGATTTAATAAAAGCGTCGTTATCGCGGAATTATTTGACTTTCAGTTATTATAGTACATAATTAAAAGATATCTAGAGATTCCAAGACCTTCCCACCCTAGCCATAGAGTTCAAATTGAATTACCATTATTCAAAATTACTATACTTAAAATAAAAATAAACAAAACGAGTATGAAACGATTTAAAGGGGGATCCCTATTTATATAAAGAAAGGAAAAGCTAAAAATAACAAGGGATAAAAATAATACTGTTCTAGTAAAATAAAATATAAGTTGTGATCTTATTGTTAAAGACAAGTTAGAAAGAAAAGTATTGAAATTTATTAGTAGGAGGAATAGTTTTCCTTTTAAAGAAAAGGATAAAAATAAATACATTGATACCAATAGCAAGGAGTAAAATAGAATGACGAGTATTATCATCTTAAATTTTGAAATCACAATTCAATGTTTTTGTTTAAACTATGACGATTTTATTTAGCAAATACTGGGAGTCCCCTAATACTTAAGTCGAAATTAAGCTTGAGTAGTTCAATTAGTATTCTATGACTAAAATATAATGGAAGTGTTCCTTCACATAAATACCACACTAAAAGGAAGAAAGCATAAAGAATAGAGATCTCATAATGTCAAATAAGCAATATTCTGGGCGTCTATTTTATGCCTGTTCATATTCCTTATAAGTCATACTGGATAATATATTATTAGTAAAAATATGACAATACATACAAGAAAATTTCAGCCTCAAATGAGATGTGAATTAATGAACAGTATGATTTCATTAATTATTCTTAGGGATGGTGGTGTTCCTGCGTTTATAAATAAAATTAGTATGGCACAAAACCATAAAACTGGGCTTATTGATATTATGTTAGATTGTATGTAGAGTAGTCGTGATAGACTTGTGAAAGAAAATAAACCTACTATAAAAAATAATGAATTACTAATTACTCCGTGTGAAATTATGAGAAAAATTCTTCCTGATTCAAAATGTAGATAGTTAGATAAAACAAGAGCTAAAATAATAGTTATATGGGTGACTCTTCTATAGGCCACAAATTTTTTTAAATCAGTTTGAAATACACATAATATTCTAGCACATAAAATTAAGAATAAAGTAAAACATGTTAAGTAATTTGAAAGTCAAACATCGCATAAATTTATAACCTTAAGTAAACCGTAACCCCCAGTTTTTAATAAGATTCTGGCTAAGACTATCCTACCTAATACCGGTGCTTCAACATGAGCTTTTGGTAGTCACAAATGAAACATATAGATAGGAATTTTCACAAAAAACGGAATTAAAATAAGTAGTCAAAAAAAGACGTCAGAAGATAAATAAGATCAGTATAACGTATGATTAAAAGAAATTAGCATAAAAATAATAATTAAAGGGAAAGAAAACAATAAGGTATAAAACAATAAGTAGTTTCTAGCAAATAATCGTTCTGGTTGATTACCCCAACCTAAGATTATTAAAAAGATAGGAAGAATTGAAAACTCAAATAATATATAAAACATCAAGATATTTTCCCTGAGAAAAAACAATACTAAGAGAGGGAGATAAAATATAATAAGATTGGAGAAAGATTTAGTTTCTTTAGAGATATAATTAGTGTAGGAATAGAATAATAGTAGAGTGAGAAAAATTATCAAAAAGGACAGGGAATGATTAACATTTAATAGATTACTTATATTACCAAAAAATCCAACTATAAGCCAAAATAATGAGCCTAAGCTTAATATGTAAGGTAACAAATCTAGGTATAGAAATTTTATCATTAAACTAAATTAAAATTCTTGTCATTGCCTATTTGACGTATAATAAGCAGTAATATCAGTATACCTAAAATTCTATGGATTACTCTTATGGCTAAAAATCATATAGTTTGAGGCCACAATGAGGATCATGTTATATAGATTAAAGATAAGCTAATTAGTTCTAAAGCAATAAATATGGTTAACAAATGGTAAGATTTAAATAACATTTTGATTACCCCAGAAATAAAAAGGATAACACCTAAGCTAAAAAATAATATTTGCTTAATAGTTTATATAAAATGTAGATTTTGTAAATCTAAGTAAGTTTGAGCATCAGACTATATTCTTGAATCTCCAAGTTTCATGTTTTGAATAAACTACTATCTGAATATTGTTACTTATATTTTTTTTACTTTGTTGTGGTTTATTATTTTTATTTTTTACTCACCCTTTATGACTTAGCTTGATAGTGTTTATTAGAAGAATTGTTATTTCTTTGCTAAAATTTTTTCAAATTTTTGAATTGGGAATATTTTCTTATTTGTTTATTATGATCTATAGAGGAGGTTTATTGTTACTTTTGATTTATATATCTTCTTTGTTACCAAACAATAACTTGTCTATTTCAAACTTAATAATGTCACTTTTCGGGATATTTATTTTAATTTATTCTATATATAAGGATGAATTTTTCTTTTATTGAGAAAACCCTGATTTTTCTATTCAGAGTTTTTTAGGCATGAGTTATTTTATAAATCATAAAGATTTATTTTATGCACTAGTCTTATTACTTTTATTTTCGTTTGTTATTATTTCATTTTTACTTTCTCATTTAAAGTATCCGATACGTTCTCTTTAACAGTATGAAAAAATCTTTTTTAACTAGAATTCCTGGTTCTTCTTTGGTTTTGAATTTGCCTTCTCCTTGGAATATTTCTTATTTGTGAAACTTGGGTAGATTTTTGGGAATAATATTTAGAATTCAACTAATAACAGGTATTTTATTAGTTTTTTACTATATTCCTAGCGAGGCAGAAGCATTTGATAGTGTTATTTTCATGATACGAGAAGTAAAATTTGGGTTTTTACTTCGATTTTTACATATAAATGGTGCATCTTTTCTTTTTATTCTCATATATAGGCATATAGTGAAAGGTTTGATAAATGCTTCATTTAGGTTGGTGTCTAGTTGGGTTTCGGGAAATTTAATTTTTTTCTTGACTATTTTAGTGGCTTTTATGGGTTACGTCCTTCCATGGGGAAATATAGGATTTTGGGCTGCAACCGTGATTACATCTTTTTTATCGGCTATTCCTTATTTTGGGGATTTAATTTTGAAGTGAATTTGAGGAGGGTACAGAATTAGAGGTCGAACTCTTCAATTTTTTTTTACATTCCATTATTTAGTGCCATTTGTAATTGCTTCTGTAGCTGTAGTGCATATTATACTTTTACACACTAGAGGAAGTTCTAATCCTTTAGGCTCACATACTCCATTTCTAAAAATTAAGTTCTATCCTTTTTTTACTGCAAAAGATATATTAAATTTTGCAATTTTGATATTAATTGCCTATACAGTTTTGATCTTACCTTATTGAAGCAGGGATCCCGAAAATTTTTCTTACGCAGATCGGATGTCATCACCATTAAATATTCAGCCTGAATGATATTTTTTGCCTTTTTATGCCCTTTTGCGTAGAAGAAATAGTAAACTGGGAGGCTTAGTACTTATACTAATAGGAATTTTCATGTTTTGATTACTTCCTTCATTAGCTTCTCAAGATCTAAAAAATTTCTCGGTGTATTACGGTAATTTGTGATTATTATTATTTTCTACTTTTTTATTAGGATGAATTGCATCTTGAAGAGCTGATGCCTTTTTTTCTTTGTGATTAAAATGATTTAGTATATTATATTTTTCTTGGTGAATTATTATTTGGCTTATATCTTTTACGGTTTTAGTAGTTTATTCTTAATTCAAAGAAAAGAAAGTTAAGCTTCTAACTTAATAAATGGATAACCACTTTTCTTGATTAAAGTAACTCTTGGCTTTATTAATTTAAATTTCCGTATCTGATGCATAAAAGTACAGGTTTAGTCTATGTAACAACATTTGTCATGGATGTTTTGAATTAGGGTAAATAGATGTGCCAGCTACCGCGGTTATACATTACTATTAAATTACTAACTTGTTTTTTCGTGTTGGTAATAAATTTATTTATTTGAACTCTAAGTGAAATTATTTTTATTGCGCATTTTATAACATGGAATCAAATTCAAATTTAAAACTGGGATTAGATACCCCATTATTTTGAAACTAAGAAATCAAGTAGTACTATGATAATCAAACTTAATTGAGACGGCGGTAAAATCTTTATTAGAGGAGGTTGTCCTGTAATCGATAACCCTCGTTATTAGTCTTTCACCTAAATTATGTATATCGCCGTTGAAATTCGATTTAAAATTGAATTGATGTATTTGTTTTAAAGTCAACAGGTCAAGATACAAATAATGGTAGAGGTAGAGATGACCTACAATTAAAATGAATTTAAATTAAAGGATTTAATTGTAATTTTTTCTATATAATATAACAATATGGCTGATTTTGGTTTTATGCACATATCGCCCGTCACCCTCTCAGAGGTAAGTCGTAACAAAGTAGATTTTTCGGAAGAAGAGTCTAGTTTAGGATATATTATAAATTGGAGTATATTTTATTTACAATAAAAAGGTAACATCCTGAAATTCATTGTCATAAAACGAAATTTCCTTTTGCATTAGGATTGTCCAAAAATAAGAAAACTTTCTCTGAAAGAAAAATAGTAACCTAAAGTATTAAATTAAGTACATTATATGGACTTAAAAATATACTTTTGTGATAGGCATTAGACTATTTGATACCTTTTTAAAATTTTATTTATTTAAGGATAACCTTAAATTGGCTTTTAAAGCAATAAAAATACAGGATTAGTAGTATCTCGTATATTTTTTTATAGTAAAAAATTTGTTGAATAGAGCATAATTCTTTGAGTCTAATAAAACGTACTTTAGATTTATAATGGCTAGCGTGAGTAAATTATTTCATAATATTTTATTTAAAACTCGACAATTTTTATTCTACTGTTTATTAAAAACATTACAATAATTCATTTATTGCAACTTCCTGCCCAATGATAAATTTTTAATGGCCGCAGTAACCTGACTGTGCTAAGGTAGCATAATCACTTGTTTAATAAATTTGAACTGGAATGAAAGGAAAAAAGTAATATTAATTGTTAACTAAAATAAATTTAAATCAACCTTAGAGTGCAAATACTCTAACTAATCTTATAAACGAGAAGACCCTGGAAATTTACATTATTTTATTGGGATAATTCAATTACATAAATTTGATAACCAAATTTATTAAATAAAAGAAATTACTCCAGGGATAACAGCACAATGATTGTTAAGAGACCTAATCTAAGTGATTAATTGTGACCTCGATGTTGAATCATTATACAATAAAATCCGCAGAAGGATTTTATTTCCGTCTGTTCGACGTAAAATTATTACGTGATTTGAGTTTAGACCGTTGAAAGACAGGTCGGATTCTCTTTTAAGGGTTTATAAGTAAACGTCAAATTTAGTACGAAAGGAATAATTTGTTAAATATCATATTTTAAATGAATTATTATTTTTGCTTATGTGATTTTTTCTAACAGCTGTTAGCTTCTATTATATCATCTTGTACCTCAATTCGGTTGATTTACCTATTGAAATAATATATGGTCATATGGCAATGACTCCAATGGATTGAAGTACTCTGAGAGCTATTGGTTCAACTATATCCATCATATCCTACATTTTAGTATACTTTTTCATACCAAAAACCACCAATTTTAATTCTCGTTGACTAATATTATTAAGTAAATTCTCCCAAGTCAATTTGCCTTTGATATGCAAAAGGTATCTAGTAGTAATGTCGATTAGATTATTTGTCCTAGTTAATAATATTTACAGAGTGTTTTCTTACAATTGGATCCCTAATACTCAAGCTTGAGTTATGCTGTCAATTACGACAACATATCTTCTTTCTCTTTGAATTTATATGATCTTGAACGCCGGCTTAAAACTCTTTGGAACAAAAATTCCCCTAAGTTGATATCTTATCAATTTATCTTTATGGTTATTTCATAATCTAAGTTTCTTTATTCGTTTTATTTCCCTTCCCTTTCGAATAATAATAAATCTCATCGTTGGTTGTTTTTTAGCCGAATTTGTCAAAACCCTAAGAATATTAACTGCATTTATCAGCTTGTATGAATTATTTGTTATCACAGTGCAATCATTAGTTTTTATTATCCTCTGCAACATGTATTATTCGGAAATAATTATCTTACCAGAATGAAAACATGATCCAACTCATAAACCCATTTTTTTGCCTGTGAAATCTTTCCTCGGATATATCAAATATACTCTTATTCAGCTGCTAATAAAATACTAAGATAAAATTACTAATTTACGACGCCCCCTGAGCCCCCCTATTTTGTATTTTAGCACTTAATGTTATTCTTTGCTTAGTATCTTTTATAAAAATAATCACAATAGGACATCCTACAACACCTTTTATACTTCCTTTAGCTTTGTGTCTACTACTACTAACCAGCATTTTTTGAAATCGAGATTGCACACGAGAATCTACCCTAGGCGTCATTAATGATAACAAATGTTATAACATTAAAATAGGAATATTACTATTCCTCCTAAGAGAAGCTTTTTTCTTTCTGAGATTTTTCTGAATGTTCATTAGATCCGTTTTAGCACCTGAACTAAGATTTTGACCGCCCTCTAATCTGAAACTACCTAGATTTATTGGAGCACCCAGTTTAAACACCATCCTTTTAGTCGCGAGTAGAGCCACAGTAACCCTTTCACACTATGAAAAGGATTCAAAATCTTATATTTCACTGAGATGACTAATCTTAACTTTAATTTTAAGCTTCTTATTTCTTACTGTCCAGTACATTGAGTACCTGAGCCTCCCTTTCAATTTCACTTCGGGAGTTGGAGGATCTATCTTCTTTATGGCAACCGGTTTTCATGGATCTCATGTTATCCTAGGCTCCATACTATTACTGGGATGTTCATATCTTATGTATAAAAATTTCTTCACAGAAAACTCTATACTTAGATACGAGCTAGCCATTTGATACTGGCATTTCGTTGATGCAATCTGACTAATACTATATACCATCTTTTACTGTTGAGGTCATTAGCCATAATTTGATTAGATAATCATTTTAAACTTTGAAGGCTTACAGTTTACTTAACTTAAAATTATCTTTAAATTGTGTCCTAGTATAGTTCTTGTACTTAGGTTTTTGAAGCCTGCAGAATAAACACATTAAACAAGTAAATACTTAATTACATTATCATTGTAATCCTATCAATTAGGTTTTGTTTAATTATTATTTCGACCTCCTAATTGGAAATTAGTTATGCATATCTACACTAAAATAATAAAGATTTAGTTTATACCCAAAATTTTGGATTGTCAATTCAAAGAATTGATTCTTTAATATTGTTACTTTTCCAAATTGGCCCGCTCCCTTATCACATTCTTTCTTTAACTCTAAACACTGTTCTCTTAATTTTTCTCCTTACATGTCCAAAAAAAATTCATTCATTCCAAATAATAGTAAAGCAAGGGTTAAAATTTTAGTCTCTCTTATTATCAGACAGAATATTTTTTTTCTAATAAGAATCTTAGTCTGCTCTTTAATGCTTGGTCTACGATTTCTAGCCAGGAAAAAAGACTTTAAAGAAATACTAAGCTATGAATGTGGATTTGAAAGATATAAAATCAATCGATTACCTTTTTCGTTGAATTTTTTCATATTTACAATTATTTTTGTACTCTTTGATTTAGAGATCGTCTTACTAGTAGCTATAATCCCTTCTCTGGTAGGCTTACAAATTAATATTCTCGTCATAGGCAATTTGTTCCTTTCACTTATACTAATAGGTTTAGTGCTCGAGTGGCACTTAAACAAACTAAATTGAATTTTTTAGCTTATATATACATTTAAATTTTTCAAAAAATCTTTACATCTAGGCATAATTTGGATTGCGCTTTCATTGGAAAATTTAATTAAATATACAACAATTTTAATAGAAAATAGACTGATATAAAAGTTTGAAACTTTTTTTTTCGTGTTTTTACGACAGTTTAGAGTAAAGCATTTTTATTGATGCAAGAAACTGTTATTTTCTAGAAACTTACTCTAGTTTCTCTGGCAGAATAATGCAATAAATTTAGAATTTATACATACTTATCGGTGGGAAATACAGGGGGTTATTATTGTAAAATTGCATTTCTTTTTTGCAGAAAGAAAGTTTATGATCCATTTTAAGAAGCTAAACTTTAAAACTTGCAATTTTACGTACGCTTCATACTGTGCTTCCTACTGATAAATTTCTTCCGAAAGAATAAAATTTACAGTTTTATCCTGTACAGACTTTACCTTTTAATTATTGC